CATGCTTGCCGACCACCGATGAACCGATCGGATTAACCAACCAAAATTTGCTTCAGTCATTATATATTGAACAGAAGCAAATGCCTCCGTAACCGTTGGGCGATAATAAAAAGTCATAGCAAACCCCGTAGCTACTTGTACTAAAAAACAAGTAAGGGTAATTCCGCCTAGACAATAAAATATGTTGACATGGGGAGGAACATATTTACTAGTTATATCATCTGCAATCGCCTGAATTTCGAGACGTTCTTCGAACCAATCGTAGACTTTATTGAGATAGGTAAACCGGGGGGACTCCCCCTCTGAGAACCGTATATGAGAATTTTTTCTCGTACAGCTCAAGCAGAAACACACAAATACTACTCCTAACGCATATGTAATAGATCTTCCGATTTAATCTTCTCGGAAGTGCAGATACGAAGCATTAAAAATATGAAAGTTCTTCTTTGTGGTGATAATGCCAAAATTTCAAGTCGGCTCTTCCTTTTTTTCTTTATTATTACTACAGGCCTCTTGAATCTTCTCTTTCCCTATTTTTTTCTTTTATTTGTTAGTTATGTGTAATTCGGCTTTGACTATTGTTTTTCTCATTGATAGGAATTTCTCTTGTTAAGACCCTATAAATTAATTGAAACCCCAGATTCATACTACAACCACGATGATTCAATAAAAATGCCAAGCCAAAAGATTCCCTGAGTAAGAACTATCGGATCATCACTTATTCAATAAATAGGGATAGGTATAATGACTTAATGACTCAAAAAAAAATTACCTTTTAGTCAAAATAAGCATAAACAGAAAGAAAAATCTTTCCATTTGAATTTATAAGTATTTCTAATTCGTTGAAAATTTTGTAGTTAGAATCCGGTCACAAGGTATGCATATTAAGTATGAATCATAGTTCAATTCTGGATCTAGTTCAAACTATTCCGTGCTCCAGATACTAGGCTGAGTATCCGACGGGGTAGAACCGTCTTTATAAAGATAAGATGACAGACTCATTCTCTGTATTATCAATAGGATCACTTATAACAAGTCACACACTCATATTTCGGAAATACAGAAAGAAATTCCGCGATCGAACTACCAAGGGGGTTATAAATAAAAAACCTGAAATTTCATTTTGTATTGAAAAACTCGAACTAAAAAGTTCTTGCGGATTTAATTCATTGAAATTCCATCCAGTAAAACGGAAGAATTATAAATCTCCAAAATAATAGATAGGAATACTGCAAATAAAGCCATTGCGATACCCATCAAAGGGGTAGTTCCCCACCCAGGAGCTACTTTACCATATTCCGAATTCAACGGTTTCAATAACGCCCCTACCGTAGTTTGTCTTGGACGAGATCTAGAACTACTATCAACGGTTTGTGTAGCCATAAATCTAATTTTTTATTGAGATCTGTTGACTTTGTATACCATTCCCCTGTAAATAAAGGATCTTATCAGAGATCCGTTGCGGTCTCGAATTCATATAAGAATGGAAACAGCAACCCTAGTCGCCATCTTTATATCTGGTTTACTTGTAAGTTTTACCGGGTATGCCTTATATACCGCTTTTGGGCAACCCTCTCAACAACTAAGAGATCCGTTCGAGGAACACGGGGACTAGTCGAAGTAATGAGCCTCCCAATATTGAATGCATATTGGGAGGCTCATTACTTCAACGGAGATAATGAAAAATCATTTCTTCGTTGAAATTTTAGGCGGTTCTCGAAAAAAGATTGCGAAAAAAATAATCCCTAGAGTCGAGACTAATAGAAATGTATAAACCAATGCTTCCATAGATTCGATTGTGGTTTACAATTATAGCTTCCATACCTGTTTATTGGGAATTTTTTCACTGATAAAGAACAAGTAAAATGATTAAATCAAGATTTCTCCGATCCCAAATGTCAAATTACAAAAAGAGAGACGAAAAATACTAAAGCAATTTTGTATCAGACTGTTTGTCTTCTTGTAGTTGGATCCCCTAGTTTTTGGAATGCTCCAAATTCTACTTGAGAATCTAAATCTGGATCAATACCAGCAAAGACATCTCTGAACAAAGTTCTAGCCCCATGCCAAATATGTCCGAAGAAGAAGAGCAGGGCAAAGGAAGCATGTCCAAAAGTAAACCAACCCCTTGGGCTACTACGAAAAACACCATCCGATTTCAAAGTAGCACGATCTAATTCAAAAATTTCACCCAATTGAGCACGTCTAGCATATTTTTTCACGGTAGCAGGATCACTATAACTGACTCCATTGAGTTCGCCACCATAGAATTCAACAGTTACACCTACTTGTTCGACGCTATATTTCGACTCTGCTCTTCTAAAAGGAACATCGGCTCTAACAATTCCATCTCCGTCTATCAAAACGACCGGAAATGTTTCAAAAAAGGTAGGCATACGACGTACAAATAGCTCACGTCCTTCTTTATCTCTAAATACTGGGTGTCCTAACCATCCAACAGCTATTCCATCCCCATTGTCCATTGAACCTGCCCTGAATAATCCTCCCTTTGCCGGATTATTGCCAATGTAATCATAAAAGGCTAATTTCTCGGGAATTTTCGCCCAAGCTTCTGCTAAGCTTTGATTTTCAGCCAGCCCGGCACTAACTCTTCGATATATTTCTTGCTGAAAGTATCCCTGATCCCATTGATAACGAGTGGGACCAAATAATTCGATCGGAGTAGTTGCTGACCCATACCACATAGTTCCGGCAACTACAAAAGCTGCAAAAAAGACAGCAGCGATACTGCTGGAAAGTACGGTTTCAATATTACCCATACGTAATCCTTTGTATAGACGTTGGGGCGGGCGGACACTAAGATGGAATAATCCCGCTAATATACCCAATGTCCCTGCTGCAATATGATGAGAAGCTATTCCCCCTGGAACAAAAGGATCAAAACCTTCTACGCCCCATGCGGGATTTACTGACTGGACTTTTCCGGTTAATCCATAAGGATCAGACACCCATATTCCAGGACCGTACAAGCCTGTTACATGAAATGCGCCAAAACCAAAACAAGCTACCCCGGAAAGAAATAAATGAATTCCAAAAATCTTAGGCAAATCTAATGAAGGTTTTCCTGTACGTTCATCAGAAAAAATTTCTAGATCCCAATAGACCCAATGCCAAATAGCTGCCAAAAAGCACAAGCCAGAAAACCCAATATGTGCCCCGGCCACACCTTCATAACTCCAAATCCCGGGATCCGTTACCGTCCCCCCTGTAATACTCCAACCGCCCCAGGAATTGGTTATTCCTAAACGAGTCATGAAAGGTATAACAAACATACCCTGTCTCCACATTGGATCAAGAACGGGATCAGAGGGATCAAAAACTGCTAATTCATATAGAGCCATCGAGCCGGCCCAACCAGCAACCAGAGCCGTATGCATTATATGAACAGAAATCAACCGACCGGGATCATTCAATACAACGGTATGAACACGATACCAAGGCAAACCCATGGAAATACCCCTTTTTCAAATAAAAATAGACACTATGTAACTTTATTGCATTGGAAAAGACTATGATTATCAATGGACCCTTGTTCGGTGGATTATCTCGGAGCAAGGGTTAATATTCTATTGGTAATAATGGAACAATTATATTTGTAGAAACAAAGCGAAACAGATTTATTTTATATCCGATAAGTACCAATATGCAATGGGGGTTGATACCCCTTTCTATGAGCAAATGCCATCCTATTTATTCATCAGTGGAAGCTCTATTTTCCTTTAGTCATTCTATCGGCTTTTATGACCTTTTCTAATGTATTCTCGACAACATATATGATAAAGAATATCAACCTTTATCGTATATGTTGATATTATGAAGAGAATAGCCCAATTATTACGTTTCCATATCAAAGTGAAATATAGTACTTAATTCTTTTTTCTTTCAGTTAATGCCTATTGGTGTTCCAAAAGTACCCTTTCGAATTCCGGGAGATGAAGATGCAACTTGGGTTGACGTATAGTGCGACTTGTCAGATATATTGGGTCGTATGGGCTTTCCCCGTTCTCTTTCCTGATCGAGATATCCTTCCCTTCGCCCAAGAAAGAGTGATTGAATCATCAAAAATTTGGAGCGCGAAGTACAACTAGATCCATTTGTAGGAGGATTCAGACTAATAGTATCAATTAGAATAATTTATGGTTGGCTTGGTTGAATCAATAAAATGACATGAAGTATCCAGGCTCCGTTTAAACAAATCCCAATTGGTAATATATCGAAAATGACTGCTTATATGAAAAATTATTCCAAGTTCCTATTTATAAAAATGAGAAATTAGAATATAACTAATGGAACAAATCTAGGACTCATCTAAACTTTAATCACTCGAATAGACTAGATGAATTCAATATGTCGAATATCACATTTTTTTGGCAAAGGCACGAACTAAATGAAAAAAAAAAAACGAAATCTTATAAAACAAAAATAAGCGGTATTAGACGCATTTGACCTATATGTGCAAATCAAAATCGAGCAGATTTTTACCCGGAGTAGAGCGTAAACCTAAAAGAATTAAAGAGACCCCCTCAAGAACAAGAAAATGACATCGTGGTTTGCATTCGATCTCGATGAAACAATAAATCAACGAGCAGTTAGTTCGAAAAATTGACCTCTTACTATACCTATATACTATTTCTTTTTCTTTAGAATACTATTTTTTCTTTTTTTTTTAGTAGAAATAAGGAAAAACTCATATTTATTGAAAAGTGGAAGACAAAACCCCCTCACTAGAAGTTAGAAGAAACTGCTATAAAAAAACGAGGGCAGTAATCTACACATTGATTTTTTTCTTTTTCACATTTGTTTGAACCGTATGCATCAAAAGGTGCATGTACGGTTCCTAAGGGATACAATTTTACCCTAATCAACCGACTTTATCGAGCAAGATTACTTTTTTTAACCCAAGAGATTACGACCGAGATCTCGAATTATCTTGTTGGTCTTATCATATATCTCAGTATAGAGGACCAGACCCAAGATTTATATTTGTTTATAAACTGTCCTGGCGGATGGGTATTACCCGGAATAGCTATTTTTGATGCTATGCAACTGGTGCTACCAGATGTATATACAATCTGCATGGGAATAGCCGCTTCAATGGGATCTTTTGTCCTGGTCGGGGGAGAAATTACCAAACGTTTTGCATTCCCTCACGCTTGGCTTTTGCGCCAATGAGTTTTTTATTTGTATTTGAGAAAAAAAGACTATGCCTTCGCCACAAGAAATATCAATATATATTATGAGTAGTGTTAAGTAAAAATAGTAAAAATAGCATGGCACTTTGAATTCGATATGCAAAATTTTGTTAGTTTTTTTCAAAACATTAGATTATGTATCGAGGGAGGAGTATGAGATAAAGGGGTATTCCCGATTTTTTTATCCGGAGTCCGTTTCAGCGTCACAAACTTTTTATTTTTATACCAAAAGACTCTTAATCCTAACCTAAAAATATTTATGTTTGAAAGAGTACGAAAATAAAACAAATTTTTGATTTCGGATCAAAAAGAAACTTTGGGATTGCTGAATTACCAACGAAATGAACGATAAAGCAACGGAACCATCATAGTATTTTGAACTCACGAGAAGAAGGGTGGTAATTGGATGATTTACTGATCTGGATCTGGTCGATTCTATTTTTCTTCGATGGAAGAGAAAAGTAAATTCTATTGTTGAGCCGTATGCAATGCGCAAAAGATGCACGTACGGTTATTCAAGTTTATTGTTATTCTCTATCTTTTGTCTTTGCCTCATCATGTGAGATAGAGTAACCGTATTTTTGTTATACCATCAGGGTAATGATCCATCAACCTGCTAGTTCTTTTCATGAGGGATCAACGGGAGAATGTATGATGGAAGCGGAAGAACTATTGACTTTGCGAGAAACACTCACAAAGGTTTATGCACAAAGAACAGGCCAACCTTTTTGGGTTCTAACCGAAGACCTGGAAAGGGATGTTTTTATGTCAGCAAAAGAAGCCCAAGCTCACGGAATTATTGATCTTATAGCGAATGAAGGAGTAGAAATAGTAAAGAAGGACAAATGGAAAGAGCCAAAGTAGTTAAATTGTAGTTAAATTGACAAATCAATATTTTCTCTTTTGACTTTCCTGGGTAATATTTTATATAACTAGAAATAATTCATACTCATCAGGTTAGGATTGATCTAAACCAGTCCCTTATCTAAATGATTCAGTATGCCAACTATTAAACAGCTTATTAGAAACACAAGACAGCCAATCAGAAACGTCACAAAATCCCCCGCTCTTCGGGGATGTCCTCAGCGCCGAGGAACATGTACTAGGGTGTATGTGCGACTCGTTCAATTTATGAGCTGGGCAATAAAATTCCCAGTATCAATGATCACTACCAATGAATAGGATAAAATGGAAGAACTCCGGTCATTGTCGAAAAAAAAGATCTCCCATATCCATCTATTGCGTATGAAATTTATGGTTTCCCTCGGTGTAACCCCGATTAGCTCGATTTAAGATGAGAAGCAAATTCCCAATTGGTAGCAAATGCTATATATTAAGCGGGAAAGTACTATTTTTAAAGAAAAAAGATTATGCTCCCATTTTTGCAAAACGGACTAACAGGGTCAGCTATCTAGCTAACCTTCAAAACTAAATACCGTTACTGTATAGGCGGATCTCGTTGTGAAAGACCTATTACTGGATAATTCATGGGTAGAGCCAAAGATTTTGAATTGTACAAGTTACCAATACCGTTAACTAAACGAAGTAAAGGGCTCCGGTGTATAGAAAGGACCTCACCGTTTAAGAAGTAACCATAGAAACGAAGGAACCCACTATTTCTTTATTCATCTAGATTTACTACGCCCTAGTATCCCTAGTATCAATCCAATTTCTTCTTTCATTTGGAGTTGAGGCGAAAGGCCTCGAAAAAAAAAGAAAAAATCGTGGTCGGGAAGGTTATAGTAGCAAAAGCCATTGGAATTTTTTTTATACATTGGAAAAATCCGTTTTGTTATTACTCGTGAGGAAAGAAGAAATAACTCAAAGAGAAATAAAATCAATTAGTTATTTTGCAAAGTTTCATTTATTCAATGACCAGAGTTAGACGAGGATATATAGCCCGGAGACGTAGAAAAAAAATGCGTTTATTTGTATCAAGCTTTCGAGGGGCTCATTCAAAAACTATTCGTATTATTACTCAACAGAAAATAAGAGCTTTGTTTTCGGCTCATCGCGATAGAGATAAGAAAAAGAGAGATTTTCGTCGGTTATGGATTACTCGGATAAACGCAGCAATTCGAGAACCTGACAGGGGTATATACTATAGTTATAGTAAGTTTATACATGATCTGTACAAGAGGCAGTTGATTCTTAATCGTAAAATACTTGCACAAATAGCTATATTAAATAGGAATTGTCTTTATAGTATTTCCAATGAGATCATAAAAAAAGAAGATTGGAAAGAAGCATCCGAAATTTTGTAAACAAAGTTCCCCGGAGAAGGAACTCCGGGAAGGGAAGATAGAAATTCGTTCGAAAATAAAAACTACAATTACAAGAAAATAAAGTAGTCAAAATGTGCAAAGACATTCAATATCAATAAAAATTTTTGATTATTCGAGAATTTTTAGAGCAAAACATCACTTGAATAAAAAAAAGTAAACCTATTGTTTTTTTGTTCGAAAACCTCGAAAACCTGTAGTTCGAACGGCCGACTTAGCTCTTTCAAATTGTTTCTCGTTATTAAGAAAGGGTAACAAAGATAGAATACGAGCTTGTTTTATAGCAGTAGTAATTAATCGTTGTTGTTTCAGAGTCAATCTATTCACGCGCCTAGATAATATTTTTCCCTGTTCACTAATAAATCGACTAATTAAACTCATGTTTCTATAATCAATTCGGTCCCCCGATTGGAGCGGGGGCAAGCGCCTGCGAAAAGGCCGCTTAGGTTTAAGGAAAGACCGCTTGGATTTATCCATGGTTTGTTTAGTGTTTATTTTTTTTTATAATATAAAAAAGATTCTACCGAAAATCCTATTTTGGTCAGATCTAAAAAAAGAAATTAGAAAGAAATAGGATTTGGTTTTTTTATTCTTTTCTTTAACTTTAATTTGAATTTGTTTATTTTTGTTATATTTATTTATATATTTCTATTTTTTTATATGTGCCTATTGCCTATATTATTATATATACGATATATACGTTTCTATTCTATATAGCTTCATAGCTTCGAGTGGGGAATCCTTTATATATATATATTTATATTCTATCTATAATTGTTGAATATTTGTTCGTTTTTTACGAATAAAATTATATATCTATATATTCGAATTATTATTTATTGCAATTGCAATAGAATAATATGTATGTTTTTTATTACATTTTCATATAATTTTTTTATGCATATAAGTTACGCATATAAAAAAATATGTGTGTAGAATATACGCCCTTTTGGACTCGTACTTTTTTAAAAGGCGCAGACACGTTCAGTTCGATCTATTTCTTTATCTCTCCATGAATTGTATGCTTGGAACAGTAGGGACAGAATTTTCTCAATTCCAACCGACTGGGCGTGTTACGTCGATTCTTTTGAGTAATATATCGGGAAATACCCCTTGGTTTCTTATAAACATTCTTTCGAACACAACTAGTACATTCCAAAATAACGCTTACTCGGACATCTTTACCCTTGGCCATGAACCCCCCTTTTATGTGTGAATTTTTGATTCAAGCAACTCTCTTATTTTCGACCTAAAGCGGAAAGAAAGAAAAAATAGAAATTGCTAACTAGAAATACACGTCAAAAAATTCGTTGCAATAACAATAATATAGAGAACTATTAAATGTTAATAGTAAATAGAATTCAGTATAATTATAAGAAAGAATACATAATCCAACGATTTCTAACTATGTTATTGTTTTGTTAGGACTAATATTTATCTTTAGAATTCGAAATCCATTTTTCCTCTAACTATATTTCTAATCACAGTACAGTATTCCATTTAAGTCTCGTGTATGAGACTTTTGCCCTAGATCCGCATTTTCATTTCCATTCTCACTCTTATTTATTTTATATTTTAGTTTAAGATAAGATTTTAATTGAAAATTTGAGCTTGAGCCCAAGCTTTGCTGAGGTTGAATCCTTTTTTCTTTCTCCCTTTTCAAATAGAAGGTGAAAGGGAGAAAGGGCAGGGGATTAGATTAGTCACAGAGAGTGAATCCTTTTTCTAATCTTCGTTACCCCCTTACCATGTCAATAACTAGAATGAAAAAAAGGGGAATGTTAACGCATCCGGGAAAAAACGATTGATTTCTATCAATAGACCCGCTAAAGATGCGAACCACAAAGTACTTAGTACCGGTGCCACGGAGAGATATGTTTTTAGATCTCGCATTGAAAATCCTCCTTCTTTTTTCTTTATTTATATATTGTAACACATAAGAATAATACATATATAATAGATGCTCAGATGCGTATGTATTTTTTTAAAACCACTTGTATTTGTACATGAAATTCCTAAAGCAAATGAAAATGTACAACAATCCGTAAGATTTTCTATCTTTATTTTAAGTTAAAAAAAGTGAAAAGATGCATCTTTCCTACTACCTTAAAAGCCTTTTTTACTTGACAGCGTATATGTATCCAAAGACTCTTATATTATATCTATATAGATATCTATTCTATTATATATGATATTATGATATGAAAAAAAAAAAAGAAAAAATCTATAATAATGAATAATGATCTGGAAAAAAAGAAAAGGATTATTTACAATAACACTGTAAACCTATTAAAAGGGATGTAGCGCAGCTTGGTAGCGCGTTTGTTTTGGGTACAAAATGTCACGGGTTCAAATCCTGTCATCCCTACCTATTACTTTTCCTCTGAGAAGTAAAGAGGAATTAATTGAGATCGGTGAAATCGATTCAAATTGGACATATATAATCTGTCGTTTTTCGAATAGTATTCTAATACTATATAATAATACTATTGATATATTATATAT